TCTACCGAACTGAACTAAGAGCGCTTTCTTATCAGAATTTTTTTGAACCCCAATACACCTTGCATGTATATATATAATATAGCGTTTCTAAACTAAAAATGAAAGAAAGATTATGTATGTCCAATTTAATTGATCTCAATTTATTCCTCCTTACTGCTCATAGGAGAACTAAAGTAAAAGTATAGGTAGGGATGACAGGATTTGAACCCGTGACATTTTGTACCCAAAACAAACGCGCTACCAAGCTGCGCTACATCCCTTTCAATTGGTCTACAGTTTCATTGTAGAGAATCCCTGTCTTCTTTTCCATAGTGTTATTTCTTCCATTGATATACATAATTTTTATTGTCATTTCTTCTTTTTTGGGGGGGGCTCATGTCATATAACATATTGTATAACATATAATAAAATAATAAAAGACTTATCTATACCCATATGAGACGTTAAAAACAAAAAGAAGGAGGATTTACAATGCGAGATCTAAAAACATATCTTTCCGTGGCACCAGTACTAAGTACTCTATGGTTCGGATCTTTAGCAGGTTTATTAATAGAGATCAATCGTTTATTCCCCGATGCGTTGACATTCCCCTTTTTTTAATTTTAGTTATTGATACGGGAAGGGGATTAGAGATACAATCAAATCAAATAGCTTTAACTAATTAATTGCTATAAAAAAAAAAAAAAGACTAAATCTCAGCGAAAATCCCGGCTTAAATTGATATTCTAATAGAGTGAGAACGGGGATGGAAGTGTGCTCCTAGGTCAACAGTATCATAAAAAATAGTTAAATAAGATACTGTACTGCAATTAGAAATATAGTTTGAAATAATTGTATTCCTTATTATTTATTATTTTTTGACTATTACTCTAGTGATTGCAACGAAATCTTTCATAATTCGATTTAGAGTTAGCAACTTCTATTTTTTCTTTGTTCCTTTCTTATTCGCTTCAGATTGAAAAAATGGAAGAGTTGAGCGAATCAAAAACCAAAGGGGGTTCATGGCCAAGAGTAAAGATGTCCGAGTAACGGTTATTTTGGAATGTACCAGTTGTGTCCGAAACGGGGTTAATAAAGAATCAACGGGCATTTCCAGATATATTTCCCAAAAGAATCGACACAATACGCCGAGTCGATTGGAATTGAAAAAATTCTGTCCCTATTGTTACAAACATACGGTTCATGGGGAGATAAAGAAATAGATCAAATGCAGGTCTGTTTGTCACTCTTCCAAGGAACATCAAAAATGACATATTATATATATAATATATATTTTAATATAACTAAAGTAAATCCTAATTTCTATTTCCGTATTTCTTCTATTTCAGTCGGATCTAAAAAAAAAAAGAATTAGAACTCAGAAATAGGATTTTCAGGGATAAGGAACAAACAAACCATGGATAAATCCAAGCGACCCTTTCTTAAATCCAAACGATCTTCTCGTAGGCGTTTGCCCCCGATCCAATCGGGGGATCGAATTGATTATAGAAATATGAGTTTAATTAGTCGGTTTATTAGTGAACAAGGAAAAATTTTATCTAGACGCGTGAATAGATTGACCTTGAAACAACAACGATTAATTACTATTGCTATAAAACAAGCGCGCATTTTATCTTTGTTACCTTTTCTTAATAACGAGAAACAGTTTGAAAGAACCGAGTCGACCGCTAGAACTACTGGTTTTAGAACCAGAAATAAATAGGCTTACTCTTCAATCAAATCAAAATTCCAATATGCTATGAACTCAAACCCAGATGGATATTTTGTTCTAAAAATAATCAAATCTAAATTAAATTTTCGTGTTGTAATAAAAAAAAAAGAATCAAAGAATCGGGGAAGAATCAAAGTTTTTTTGTTTGAGCGCGTTAACTCATTTTGACGACTTTATCATCTTATCAATTTTTTCTTATACTAATTTATACTCTATCTTCCCGGAGTTCATTCTCCGGGGAATGTCATTTAAGTTTTTCGGTAAATTCCTTACAATCCTTTTCCTCTATGATCTCATTAGAAATCATATAAAGACAATTCCTATTTAATATAGCTATTTGTGCAAGTATTTTACGATTAAGAAGCAATTTACTCTTGTACAGATCATTTATAAATCGACTATAACTATAGGATACTTTATTTTCGCGAATTACTGCATTTATCCGAGTGATCCACAAACGACGAAAATTCCTCTTTTGCCTATCTCTATCCCGATGAGCAGAAACCAAAGCTCTTATTTTCTGTTGAGTAATAGTTCGAGTAAGTCTTGAATGAGCCCCCCCAAAGCTTGATGCAAATAAACGGATTTTTGTTCGACGTTTACGAGCTACATATCCTCGTCTAATTCTGGTCATTGAATAAATGAAACTTTGATGAATAACTAATTGATTTCCGTTCTTTTAGTTATTATTTTCCCCTTTACTGGTCGATTAATAACAAAACAGATTCTTCCAATGTATAAAATAAAAATTCCAATGGCTTTGGCTACTATAACCTCCCCGACCACTATATATATTTTTCATTGTAAACATAAAAATCAAATTTAAATGGATAAAGAAATAGTGGTTCCATCGTTTCTATGGTTACTTCTTAAACGGTGAGGTCCTTTCTATACACCGGAACCCCTTCCTGCATTTAATCAATATTCTTGGTAACTTGTACAGTTCACATCCTTTGGCTCTACCCATGAATTATATTATTTAGTAATAGGTCTTTCACAATGAGATCTAACCCATACAGTAACGGTATTTAATTATGAAAGTTAGCTAGGTAGCTGACCCTGTTAGTCCGTTTTTGCAAGAGTGGGAACATTATTTTTCTGCTTATATATTTCCCCCGCTTAATGGATAACCATTTCTTACCAAAGGGGAATTGCTTCTCATCTTAAATTCAGGTGATTGGATTTGCACCAATGGAAACCATAAATTGAATACACAGGGAGATAATGGATCTTTTTGATTTGTAGATAGTGGGTGGAATTCTTCCATTGTACCCTATCCTATTCATATTCTATTTCTATCCTATTCACTGGTCTTGATTGATCACTGATACTGGAAACATACAGTTTGTCTTTTTTTGTGTCCCAGTCCTAGCTCATGATCTAAACGTGTCGCACATACACCCTAGTACATGTTCCTCGGCGCTGAGGACATCCCCGAAGAGCGGGGGATTTCGTGACATTTCTTATTGGCTGTCGTGTGTTTCTAATAAGTTGCTTAATGGTTGGCATGCTGTATCGTATACATAATAGGCTGGTTGAGATCGATCCTAACCGGATGATTATGAATCGCTTTTTTTTTAATCTATTTAATAGAATATTAAAATATTAAACCCGGATAAGAATATAAAGAAAATCGCAACACAACAATAGTAGGGATTTCAGCGAAATCCTTCATTCAACCGCTACAAGATCAACAATTCCATGAGCTTGGGCTTCTGTTGCTGACATAAAAACATCTCTTTCCAGATCTTCGGATACAACCCATAAGGGTTTGCCCGTTCTTTGTACATAAACCCTTGTGATGGTTTCGCGCAGTTTCAGTAGTTCTTCCGCTTCCAAGATAAATTCTCCCGTTTGTGCCTCAGAAAAAGAGGCTGCGGGTTGGTGAATCATTACCCTGATGATAAATAAATGGTTTCTCTATCTTGCAGGATGATGAGGTGCAAAAAAAAAAAAAAGAATTGAAGAACCGTACGGGCATTTTTTGTGCAGTGCATACGGCTCTCTAATGGAATTTACTTTCACCTTACAGCCAATAAAGAGAAAATCTAGGATCTATCAGACGCAGATCGGTAAATGATCCAATTACCACCCTTCCTTTCGGTTCGTTTCCTTTCGGGGGAGTTAAAAAATACTATGATGGTTCCGTTGCTTTATATATTTATTTCGTCTGTGATTCAGCAATCCCAAAGTTTTTTTGAGCTAAGGCAAAAAATGAATCTGTTCTATAAAAAATAAATATTGTTAAAACCCTTCCGGTGTGAAAACAAAAAAAAGTTTGTGACGCTTAAATGGACTACCCGAAGATAAAATCGGAATATCTTATTATCTCATACTACTCTTTCGATACATAATTTAATGTAAAAAAAAAAGAGAGTTTTATCATATCAAATTTGAAGTGCCATGCTATTATTACTTAATATTCCTGCTAAGGCATAGTATTTTTTTCTTTCAAATAAAAAACTCAATGGCGCCAAGCGTGAGGGAATGCTAGACGTTTGGTAATTTCTCCTCCGACCAGGATAAAGGATCCCATTGAAGCGGCCAATCCCATGCATATTGTATGTACATCTGGTCTTACAAATTGCATAGTATCGTAAATAGCTACTCCGGGTATTACCCATCCTCCGGGAGAATTTATAAACAAATAGAGATCTTTGGTATCATCCTCTATACTGAGATATACCATAAGACCAATAAGTTGATTTGAGATCTCACTATCAACCTCTTGGCCTAAAAAAAGCAATCTTTCTCGATAAAGTCGGTTGATTAGGATAAAAAACTATCCCTTAGGAACCGTACATGCACCTTTTGAGGCATACGGTTCAAAAAATAGCGGAAAAAAGATCAATGTATAAGATTCCAGCCCCTTTATTTTGGCTTAGAGTAGGTTCTATCTAACTTTTAACAAAGGAACCCTTTTTTTTTCCATAAAATAAGTTTTTGCTCGTTTTCCTATAACCTATAATACGAAATTCATTACACTTATCAAACACACTTCTCATTGATATATTGTTTCATCGAGATCCAATCCAAATTACGATGTAATTTTCTTGTTCCTGAAGGGGTCCCTTCCATTTTTTTAGGTTTATGCTCTACTCCAGGTAAAGATTTCCGCGATTTCGATTTGCACATATAGGATAAATGCTCCCAATACCACTTCTTTTTTTAATTCATTTGATGCCTTTCTTCCGTCAAATATTTGATCAGCATATTATTCTATTCGATTAATTAACACTTTGAGATCACTCCTCTTTCTAATTTAATAATAAAATCGTTTATGATACAAGTAGTACGCCGATCTATTACTAATTGGGTTTTTTCTAAACGGAGCCTGGATACTTCATTTTCTTGGTCCAACCAAGCCAACCATAAATAAGTTTTATTGAGATGGTAATATTAATCTGGATCCCCCCAAAACGGATCTAATTGCACCTCACGCGCCAATTTTAAAATAAATTGATTGGGTGAAACAAGGGATATCTCAATCGAGGGAGAGAACGGGGAAATCCCATATGACCCAATATATCTGACAAGCCGCACTATACGTCAACCCAAGATGCATCTTCCTCTCCAGGACTTCGAAAAGGTACTTTTGGAACACCAATAGGCATTAACAAAAAATGAAGTACTATATTTCACTTTGATGTGGAAACGTAATAATGGGTTTAATTGTCTTCATAAAAATTGGCCGTTATTCATTTTAGCCATGGTCAGAAAGGAAGACAGAATTAATAAAGTAACTAAAATTATTCCAAATAGGTCTTTCGAATGATGACTAAGTATGGATGGATTCACTCATAGAAAATGGGCTCAACCCACCATTGCGTATTGGGGCTTATCGGGTATAGAATAGATCTGCTTCTCTTTGTTCCTACGAACAGAATTGTTTGATTATTGCCAGCAGAAGAGAACAAATATTATCTCCTGCTCGGAGAGAATCCACTGAAGGGGGGAGGTCCATAGTATCGTTTTAAAAATGCAATAAAGTTACATAGTCTTTATCTTTCTTTGATAAAAAGGGGTATTTCCATGGGTTTGCCTTGGTATCGTGTTCATACCGTTGTATTGAATGATCCCGGTCGGTTGATTGCTGTCCATATAATGCATACAGCTCTGGTTGCTGGTTGGGCCGGTTCAATGGCTCTATATGAATTAGCCGTTTTTGATCCTTCTGATCCCGTTCTTGATCCAATGTGGAGACAAGGTATGTTCGTTATACCCTTCATGACTCGTTTAGGAATAACTAATTCATGGGGTGGTTGGAGTATCACAGGGGGGGCTGTAACGAATTCAGGCATTTGGAGTTACGAAGGTGTGGCCGGAGCGCATATTGTGTTTTCTGGCTTGTGCTTCTTAGCAGCTATTTGGCATTGGGTGTATTGGGATCTAGCAATATTTACTGATGAACGTACAGGAAAACCGTCTTTGGATTTGCCCAAGATTTTTGGAATTCATTTATTTCTTTCAGGGGTGGCTTGTTTTGGTTTTGGCGTATTTCATGTAACAGGTTTGTATGGCCCTGGAATATGGGTGTCCGATCCTTATGGACTAACTGGAAAAGTACAATCTGTAAATCCAGCGTGGGGTGTGGAAGGTTTTGATCCGTTTGTTTCGGGCGGAATAGCCTCTCATCATATTGCAGCGGGTACATTGGGCATATTAGCGGGCCTATTTCATCTTAGTGTTCGTCCGCCTCAACGTCTATACAAAGGATTACGTATGGGCAATATTGAAACCGTCCTTTCCAGTAGTATCGCTGCTGTCTTTTTTGCTGCTTTTGTAGTTGCTGGAACTATGTGGTATGGTTCAGCAACTACCCCCATCGAATTATTTGGTCCCACTCGTTATCAATGGGATCAGGGATACTTCCAGCAAGAAATATATAGAAGAGTTAGTGCTGGACTCGCTGAAAATCAAAGTTTCTCAGAAGCTTGGTCTAAAATTCCGGAAAAACTTGCTTTTTATGATTACATTGGGAATAATCCGGCAAAGGGGGGGTTATTCAGAGCGGGCTCAATGGACAACGGGGATGGAATAGCTGTTGGATGGTTAGGACACCCCATCTTTAGAGATAAAGAAGGGCGTGAACTTTTTGTACGTCGTATGCCTACCTTTTTCGAAACATTTCCAGTTGTTTTGGTAGATGGAGACGGAATTGTTAGAGCTGATGTTCCTTTTAGAAGGGCAGAATCAAAGTATAGTGTTGAACAAGTAGGTGTAACTGTTGAGTTCTACGGCGGCGAACTTAACGGAGTTAGTTATAGTGATCCTGCTACTGTTAAAAAATATGCTAGACGCGCTCAATTGGGTGAAATTTTTGAATTAGATCGTGCTACTTTGAAATCTGATGGTGTGTTTCGTAGCAGTCCGAGGGGTTGGTTTACTTTTGGACATGCTTCGTTTGCTTTGCTCTTTTTCTTCGGACACATTTGGCATGGTGCTCGAACCTTATTCAGAGATGTTTTTGCTGGTATTGACCCAGATTTGGATGCTCAAGTAGAATTTGGCGCATTCCAAAAACTTGGAGATCCAACTACAAAAAGACAAGTAGTCTGATATAATATAACATTGTTATCGCATCTTTCGAATCGACTTTTTTTTCTTTGACTTTTGCTCTTTCTTTAGGTAGGAGATGATCCAAAATAAACAGGTATGGAAGCTATAATTGTAAACCACGATCGAATCTATGGAAGCATTGGTTTATACATTCCTTTTAGTCTCGACTCTAGGGATCATTTTTTTCGCTATCTTTTTTCGAGAACCCCCTAAAGTTCCAACGAAAAAGGTGAAATAAAATAAATGATTTTGCATTTTCTCAATTGAAGTACTAAGCCTCCCGATATTGGGAGGCTTAGTACTTTAACTAGAACTAGTCCCCGTGTTCCTCGAATGGATCTCTTAGTTGTTGAGAGGGTTGCCCAAAAGCGGTATATAAGGCATACCCAGTAAAACTTACAAGTAAACCAGATATAGAGATGGCGACTAGGGTTGCTGTTTCCATTATTATATAATTTCAAGACCACAATGGATCTATGATAAGATCGTTTATTTACAACGGAATAGTATACAAAGTCAACAGATCTTAATTTAAACAATAGGATTTATGGCTACACAAACCGTTGAGAGTAATTCCAGATCTGGTCCAAGATCAACAAATGTAGGGGGTTTATTGAAACCATTGAATTCGGAATATGGTAAAGTAGCTCCTGGATGGGGAACCACTCCTTTGATGGGTGTCGCAATGGCTCTATTTGCGATATTCCTATCTATTATTTTGGAGATTTATAATTCTTCCGTTTTACTGGACGGAATTTCAATGAATTAGAAGATCACAAGAACTGTGAAGTCTTAGCTTTTCAATACAAAGTGAATCCTTTAGGGGGCTCGGATTTCTAGCCCATATTTATATATTTATTTTGATTTTGGTAGTTCGACCGCGGAATTTCTTTGTTTCTGTAGTTCGGAATATGAGTGTGTGACTTGTTATAATTGATCCTATTGATAGTACAGAGAATGGGTCTGCCATCTTCATAGAGATGTGTTTTATCGCGTCGGATATTTAGTCTATTATCTGAAACACGGAATATATGAAATCGAGCACGAAATATTAAAACTATGATTCATACTTAATATTCAGACCCCGCGGCCGGACTAAAAAAAACGCAAAGAATTAAGTATAATAAGTATAAATTGAAATATTTTTCTTCTTTCAAACGCCTCTTTATGCTTTGCTTAGTTTAAGCCGAACTATTAATTTAATTAATATTCATTGAATAAGTGATGATACAATGGTTTTTACTCAGAGAATCATTGGACTTAGCTTTAAGGTTTTATTGAATCATCGTGGTTATAGTATGAATCTGAGGTTTCAATCGATTCATAGGGTCTTAACAAGAGAATTCCTATAAAAAATAAATAAATAAAAGACATATTAATTAAATTAAAAACAAAAAAAAAATAATAAATCAACGAAAGAAAACAAAATAGGGAAATAGAAGATTCAAGAGGCCTGTAACGATCTATATAAAGCAATATAAAGACGAATGAGCCGACTTGATATTTTGGCATTATCACCACAAAGCTTTCGGTTTTTTTTCATATCTTCAGAGAAGAGATAAGATTTAATAGAACTAGTAAGAAGTTTCAAACCTTCTATTTATTCTATATCCGTTTCAACCAGTATTGAGGTGTTTATGTTTGAGCTGTATGAGATGAAATTCTCATATACGGTTCTCAGAGGGGGAGTCCTCTTGGGTTACCTATCTCAATAAAGTCTATGATTGGTTCGAAGAACGTCTCGAGATTCAGGCGATTGCAGATGATATAACTAGTAAATACGTTCCTCCTCATGTTAACATTTTTTATTGTCTAGGAGGAATTACCCTTACTTGTTTTTTAGTCCAAGTAGCTACGGGATTTGCTATGACGTTTTACTATCGCCCGACCGTTACTGAGGCTTTTGCTTCTGTTCAGTATATAATGACTGAAGCTAACTTTGGTTGGTTAATCCGATCAGTTCATCGCTGGTCGGCAAGTATGATGGTCCTAATGATGATCCTGCACGTATTTCGGGTGTATCTCACCGGTGGATTTAAAAAACCTCGCGAATTGACTTGGGTTACAGGTGTGGTTCTGGGTGTATTGACCGCATCTTTTGGTGTAACTGGTTATTCCTTACCTTGGGACCAAGTTGGTTATTGGGCAGTCAAAATTGTAACAGGCGTACCTGACGCTATTCCTGTAATAGGATCACCTTTGGTAGAATTATTACGCGGAAGTGCTAGTGTGGGACAATCCACTTTGACTCGTTTTTATAGTTTACATACTTTTGTATTACCCCTTCTTACTGCCGTATTTATGTTAATGCACTTCCCAATGATACGTAAGCAAGGGATTTCTGGTCCTTTATAGACTTTATAGAAAAGATCATAGATATTTGTAATCACTCAGTTCTCAATTTTGGAGTATTTCATTGCTACAAGTATGGATTATTGAAAAGAATAAGACATGGTTTGGATATTTTCCTTCAACTCCAAAATCACAATATTGTGTTATTTATTTGACACGAATAGTTGAAGTTAATTCTCCGAAGAGAAAATGGATTATGGGAGTGTGTGACTTGAACTAGTGATTAGGCCATGCAGATATATGGTATCTGCCACATTGGAATTCAAAAAAAAATGTGTCTTTGTTCCAACCACCGCGTAAGCCCCATACAGAGGATAGGCTGGTTCGCTTGAAGAGAATCTTTTCTATGATCAGACCCAAAAACCATGCCGTGCATGA